CGAAGAAAAACGAATACAAATTCATATTCAGATACATAAGAATTATACAGGATCCGGAATAGTCTTTTATTTTCTTTTGAAAAAACGGAAATAGATTTAGTCGGAGTAATAAAATTATTCCAATTATGAAATTCATGGAGAAAGAATCGCAAAAAATGCAAAGAGGGAACATCTTGGATCCAGCATTGAAGGATTTTCACTAAGATTTCTAGATGAATAGGATAGGGTATTAGTATATCTAAGACATAATTTAAATGCGACAATTTGTCCTCTAGAAAGGGAAATATTGAATGAATAGATCGTAAATTCTGAGATTTGGGTATTTCTTCGGAGGAAGGTACTAATCGAAGCGAGAATGGAATTTCCACAATGACTGCAAAACCTTCTGATACCATTTGAGAATAAAAATTGGAATAAAAAGAATTGTTATGCCCAACGAATCGATTTTGGTTAAAGTCATTCATTGAATAAATCAATGAATTCTGTTGATACATTCGAGTAATTAAACGTTTCACAAGTACGGAACTGGATTTATTGTCATAACCTAAACCCACAATTTCCATGGGTTCGTAAAAAATCGAACTATTTAACCCATGATCATGAGCAAGTGTGTAAATATACTCTTGAAATATAAGTGGATATAGGAAGTTTTGTTGCCGAGATCCATCTTTTTCTAAATATCCTTGTAATTCTTCCATTTCAATTTCTCTATTTAAAACGGAGACAGGGGGGCGTGTCTTGGGTTATCAAATGATACATAGTGCAATATAATATGGTCAGAACAGGGTATAGATTATGTATATACTATAATAGATAGTATACTATCTACTCAGTATAAATCAAAAGATATACCCCGAGACGGGGAGTCCAATCAACAGATCTCTTTCCTATCTTTTTATCTCCAATTGGAATTGGTTTATGTTTATTATAATAAACAGAGGGTCCAAGATCCTTTATTTTTGCAACCCGGTCGCTCTTTTGATTTTGGAATAAATTAGATTCTCTTTATCAGTATACTCTTTCTTCTACACATCTGTCTCCAATTCATAATGGAGAATAGTTAGGATTAAAAAAAAAAAAGAATCAATGGTCCACTCATAGGAGAACCCTTTCCCGCATCAGGCACTAATCTATTTTAACGTCTAATTAGATTGGGTAATCATTCAAATTAAGAACATAAGCTCGTTGCTTTTTGTTTTACCAGAATTGGAGCCATAGGACTCTATCCATTTATTCATTAGACCAAATTGTAAATGTGAATTTCTTTTGTCCCTTTAAAAAAATCAACACAATATTTTGATTTTGTAACGATCTAGTAAGGATAAATTCAAAGTTCTATTTGAATAAAAAAAAAATAGATTAATAAATCAATTTATATCTTATTACGACATGCTGTTTTTTCCTTCATTACCTTTCAGGATCAGTCGTGGTCTTATAGACTCTACCAATAGTCTGGACGAATTCGTTGCTTCATCCAAATGTGTAAAAGATCATAGTCGCACTTAAAAGCCGAGTACTCTACCATTGAGTTAGCAACCCGGAAAATAAAAAATATATAAAAATATATAAATATATATATAATATATATATATATATTAGTGTTAGTGTTAGTGTAGATACGATCGAAATGCAAAAATTTAATTGGATTGTACTGCGGAGAACTCCGTCAAAATCAAAACATTGAACTAGCAACAAATCGAAATGTAAAAGAAAGATTTGTTGATCAATTTGTAATTGTAATAAACATAAAAATATAAAAATGAGCGGATCGGATTAAAAAACAATAGATTCCCAATCCGATATAGATTTTCAAATTGACACCCATTTTTCTCTTGATCCGTTGTGTATGTTTTTTTGTTGTTAAGAAAATATGTCTTGTATTACAATAAATCCAGCAAAACCCTCCCTCATTTGATTTAAGTGAAGGAAAGAACCAATATGGGGTAGGGATAAACGGATTTCTTTATCTACGATCGAATTATATTGGTTCAATACAACATTGTCAATATGAATGGAATATTGAGAAAATCCATTATTTTTTTTTTCTAAAAAAAAAGCCTTGCGTTGGATTAGCATAAGAGAAATAAGAAGAGAAATAAGAAATTTGAATGGAAAAATAAGGAAGGGATAGAGAAAAAATCTCGAGCTCATTCAATCAATAGAGATATCATAAGAAAAATGTATCCCGCCTTTGTCGGTAAATTCCGGGGAAATAATTACACAAAGATAGAGGCTAGTTACCCTCTATCTTTTTTTTTTACTTTATTTTTATTGAAATTTGAAAATTTTTAATGAAAATTCATAATTAACTCGAAGTTCCTTCTTTAAAGAATTCTGCCTTCCTTAAAATATCATGAACAGTTACTGTAGGTTGAGCGCCCTTTTCAAGGAAATATAGAATAACAGGAACGTTTAAATAAGTTTGATTCTTTATCGGATCGTAAAAACCCACTTTTCGAAGATCTCTTCCGTCTCTTCGGGATCGAACATCAATTGCAACGATTCGATAGATGGCTCATCGGGATAGATGTAGATAAACAATTCACCCCCCCTAGAAACGTATAGGAGGTTTTCTCCTCATACGGCTCGAGAAAAATGATTCTAATTTCTCTATATTTAAGTATATAATTGGCCCATGGATCTATAAAATCATAAATTAAAATATGATTTAAGTGGTTTTCTTATTCCTTACAGAAAAAGTAAATCTCAGTCGTACTCATAACTCAAGTTGAGTAATTCTGAAAGAGTTCGAGGGGAACTCCTTAGACATTTATTGAGCTGTCTCTAACCTCCTTTGTTTATCTCGTCTCGAATCTTTTTTGATTCTTCATTCTGATTCTGATACAATTGTTGAGACAATTGAAAATAGTGTTTCCTTGTTCCGGAATCCTTTATCTTTGCTTTGTGAAATCATTGGGTTTAGACATGACTTCGGTGATCCTTATTCCTTTCAAAACGGCAGCAACATACCTTTTGCGTTTTTTACTTGTTTTAATTTTACCCTTTCGATTTCTATATTGAGGATATACTTACAAAGTTGGTCCAACTTATTAATTGTCACTAACCCTAGATTCTTCTCCCCGATAAATGAATCAATACTTTTACTTTTTCTGCTCGAGCTTCATCATGTACTATTTAAATTAGTACCTAACACAAATTAGGTTCCTAGTGGAATAGAACAAACTATGTCGAGCTGAGGGCATCTTCATTCTTATAGAAAATGGTGGATGTCAGAATCCACAGCCGATCATGTCCTTCAAGTCGCACGTTGCTTTCTACCACATCGTTTCAAACGAAGTTTTACCATAACATTTCTCTAATTTCATTTCGAACCAATATAATATGAAATTGATTCAATATAGAATGATGAATAGTCATTGGGTCGAACAGTATATACCGGTACATAATACTATACTATACTATAATAGTATTATTACTATTACTATTACTATATAGTAATAGTATAGTCCATATTTTCTATCTATCTATGGATAGATAAGTATTTTCTGGAGAGGGCTCAAAAACAATTTTTGAACCCCATATCATACATATCATATAAATTAATAAAAAAAAAAAAGACGAATAAACGAGTTTGCTTAAGACTTATTTATATCTTTAATAGATTGTTCGGGACGACCAATCATGAAATGATGGAGGCCCATCTTTCTCGACCAAATAAGCTATAAACCTCAAAAGAAAAAGAAGGACCTTAAAGGTATTTAAGGTATTCCAAATCCCGGAACAAAATAATTTTAACTAAATAAGCTATTCCAATGACCTGGAAAGGTCGGAAGTTTCTCGACAATATCGATTTATCACACTTCTTTTGAGTACCAAAGATTCATATCATGAAAAATTCCGTAAAAATAGTTTAAAGAATCTCCGACTTCGGGTTATAGCCGGAAAACATATTTTCGTTCATGACTGAATTTGATCTCTAATTCAATCAACAAGTCGACGCACTCACAATGAATAACTCCAAATTTTTAGCAGATATCTCATTCACTAAAGAGGTACAAATTTTCATCATGTTCAATTGAATTATAAATTGTTTAATTTAAAACATAGATAGATTGGGAATAAAGTTTATTGGCTTTCATGGGCATGGAATAGAAAAGGTATCGTGTAAGGTAAGATTAAGGTCGTTATTCTTTCATCTGAAAAGAGAAAATCATACTCCTCTTATTCTTATTTTTTCGTATCTATCATATACAATATTTTTCCCGTAAGTAATCCATAAGTAATTATGGATATTTAAGGAATTTCGGATTCTTTTTCACTTAACCGAATGATTTTTACTAAAATAGGACAATAACAATACATAATATATAGACTTATAGACTTGTTCGTTCATTTATTCATTTATATTTATAAAGATTTTATTTTTCTTTAACAATTTTATGTTTACTGTCGGATACAATGTGATTCCATTTGTCGTTTCTGATTGAAACGATCTGGGACGGAAGGATTCGAACCTCCGAGTAACGGGACCAAAACCCGTTGCCTTACCGCTTGGCCACGCCCCATTTAGATTTCTATTCGACACTTATAAAGACTATTATTAGTTTTGGTTATTCGTCAATTCCAGCCCAACCTAAATAAGATACATACGGGAAATCTTGTTGCTAGGATTCGACATGACACATGTCGATATAGAATAATCAAAAATTTATTGATCATTACATAAAATGAAATTAAAATATTGTATGAAAGTATAATTCCTTGTATTCTCGTTTAAGAATAGAAAAAGGGGATTTTTTTGACCTGCCCCTTTTTATTTTTACCTTATATTATATAAAGTAACTCAATCAAAATCAAATTATCTAATCTACAAGAACCAAATTTTTGTTATGCTTAATATCTTTAGTTTAATCTGTATCTGTCTTAATTATGCCCTTTATTCAAGTAGTTTTTTCTTCGCCAAATTGCCCGAGGCTTATGCCTTTTTCAATCCAATCGTAGACGTTATGCCCATCATACCTTTATTCTTTTTTCTCTTAGCCTTTGTTTGGCAAGCCGCTGTAAGTTTTCGCTGAAATCTTTAATACTTTCCTAAATTCATGATTTTTTTGATCAAAAAAATTAATAGGATTGGATAGTCTTACATTATGAACCCTCGATTCAAAAAATAGAAATTTTTTATATTGAATAACCATAGTAATTAATTTGAATCCATTTATTTCCTTGTTCTAACTCTGACCTTCCAGTGAACAAAGACTTTATTAGGTCTTCCACAATACCTAATTGTAATTGTGGGGGTAACAAGAAAATTTTTCTAACGAAGGACTCAGAATCTTATTACAAATAAATTAGTGAAAATTTTTTTTTTATTGTGATTGTGAGGTGTCATGTTAAAATAGCATATGTGGTCCAAAAAAATTAGGTAATCCATTCCCATAAAAAAAAATCTTGGAGATTTTGTAATGCTTACTCTCAAACTCTTCGTTTATACAGTAGTGATATTCTTTGTTTCTCTCTTCATTTTCGGATTCTTATCTAATGATCCAGGGCGCAATCCTGGACGTGAGGAATAACCATAAGATCTTTTTTGTTTTTCCTTTCTTTTTTCTTATTTTTTTGATGATAAAATATAAGGGATTGATTGATATTTTTTCGAATTTAAAAGTTTCAAGTGATTAGATAGAGCGGAGAGAGAGGGATTCGAACCCTCGGTACAAATAATTCGTACAACGGATTAGCAATCCGACGCTTTAGTCCACTCAGCCATCTCTCCAAATTCCAATTTGAAAAATTTTTTATGTGATGTGACACGCGAAGTTGAAGTAAAGATTGATCAAAAAAACCCCAGTTTTCTTTCCTTATTAGAAGGATAGAAAAATAACATATAACCAATATAAAAAAAAGAGAATTAATTATATAAATTCTATACTATATTATTTCTATACTATATTATATAAATTCTATAATTATATATATAAATATATATTAAAATATTTAAAGATATTTACAAATTTGATCCGCAATTCAATTTTTTGATCCGCAATTCAATTTATATAATGATTCGAAAGAGATATCACCAATAGAAAAAATGCCTTATTGATTTTATTTTGTACAAAAGATTTATTCCCCCGGCCCAATTTAAGTACTGGAGTACTGGCCGGGCCATTACTTATTTTTAGTTTCAATGAATCAATCATTCATGGATCAACCAATTCAATTATGATTTGATATCAAATCATAAATACTTGTTATTAAAGAAGCAACAAGGGCAATTTCCATCCCCATTCCTATGATGGAAGTTTCATCATTTCTTATTATTAATAATAAATATTTTATATAATTTTATATAATAATAAATATTTTCTTCTAAATATTTTATATTTTCTTCTTAATGTTCTTTTTTTTATTCTTTTATAAATAAAAATTTACTTACTGAAAAAAGTGGACTAAAAAAACACATACACATACATATATTAAATAAAAAATAACCTCAACTATATAAATATACATATTTTTCATATTGATTATTTATAATATTTATAATCAATTATAAATAGATCATTTACTTGTACTTGTTCAATTAAAAGAACAAGCTTTATTTGAACACTTGAGATCAATTGACCTAAATTCATAAGATCTGACAGTTTAAAGGAAAGTCGAAAAGAACTGTGTATACAGAATTGATCATTTGGATGATCCGGCTTCAATGACTCCTTCGGACCGGAACTCTCAGTAATGACTTCCCAGCAAACGAAAAGTATAATTATAATTATAACTTTTTATCTTATTTAAATAAGATAAGCTTTTTGCTATTCGCCTATTTTTTTTTATCAAGTTTCCGGGGGGCAAAATACACGTAAACACTAGCATTTTCATGATTCTGATGCTATCTTGATTGTATCTCATCTCTTTGTTCGACAAATGTTCCTCCATTTATATACAATATATAAATTGTAGCGGGTATAGTTTAGTGGTAAAAGTGTGATTCGTTCTATTAACAACTTAAATAGTTAAGGGGTCTTTCGGTTTTTTCATATTCCGAATCAAAACTTTATTTCTTAAAAAGGTTTAATCCTTTACCTCTCAATGGCATATTTGAGGAAGAATATACATTCTCACGATTTGTATCCAAAGGTCAATTATAAATTGAATAAAGATAAAATTGGATTATGGAATCGTGAAGCATAATTTTTTTGCATTGGATCAACTCTTCCAATTGAATGAGTATGAGTCAAGGATACATGGATAAAGATACAAAAGTTTATTTCCAATCGTAACTAGATCTTCAATTTTTGTGTTGTAAAAGGGAGATTGAAGCTTTTAGCTATAAAACGGTGGTTTTGGTTTACTAGAACCATCGGCATATTGTTTCCGCTCGGTGGAAACCAAATTCTTTTCCTCAGGATCCTGTGAGTAGAAATAGGGAACGAAGAAACTAGACAGAGTTGATATAATTCTCCTCCTCTAGAGGGATCATCTAGAAAGCGAGTAGATTTGAATGAATTCAGATAAAAAAGCTGACATAGATGTTATGGATGT